GCAATCCCACTACTTCTGATCCTGTGGTTTCTACACTTGAAGAACAAAACCTAGGGCGTATCGCTCAAATTATTGGCCCAGTACTGGATGTCATTTTTCCACCGGGCAAGATGCCTAATATTTATAATGCTTTGGTAATTAAAGGTCGAGATACTGTCGGTCAGCAAATTAATGTAACTTGTGAAGTACAACAATTATTAGGAAATAATCGAGTCAGAGCTGTAGCTATGAGTGCTACAGATGGTCTGATGAGAGGAATGAAAGTGATTGACACGGGAGCTCCTCTAAGTGTTCCAGTCGGGGGAGCTACTCTCGGACGAATTTTCAACGTTCTTGGAGAGCCCGTTGATAATTTAGGTCCTGTCGATACTCGCACAACATCTCCTATTCATAGATCTGCACCCGCCTTCATACAGTTAGATACGAAATTATCAATCTTTGAAACAGGGATTAAAGTGGTGGATCTTTTAGCCCCCTATCGCCGCGGAGGAAAAATCGGACTATTTGGCGGAGCTGGAGTGGGTAAAACAGTACTCATCATGGAATTGATCAACAACATTGCCAAAGCTCACGGAGGCGTATCCGTATTTGGCGGAGTAGGTGAACGTACTCGTGAAGGAAATGATCTCTACATGGAAATGAAAGAATCCGGGGTGATTAATGAAAAGAATATTGCAGAATCCAAAGTGGCTCTAGTCTATGGTCAAATGAATGAACCGCCAGGAGCTCGTATGAGAGTTGGCTTGACCGCCCTAACTATGGCGGAATATTTTCGGGATGTTAATGAGCAAGACGTACTTCTATTCATCGACAATATATTTCGTTTCGTTCAAGCAGGGTCCGAAGTCTCTGCCTTATTAGGTAGAATGCCTTCTGCAGTGGGTTATCAACCTACCCTTAGTACAGAAATGGGTTCTTTGCAAGAAAGAATTACTTCTACCAAGGAAGGATCCATAACATCGATCCAAGCAGTTTATGTACCTGCGGATGATTTGACCGACCCTGCTCCTGCCACGACATTTGCACATTTAGATGCTACTACCGTATTATCAAGAGGATTAGCTGCCAAAGGTATTTATCCAGCAGTAGATCCCTTGGATTCAACGTCAACTATGTTACAACCTCGGATCGTTGGCGAGGAACATTATGAAACTGCGCAAAGGGTTAAGCAAACTTCACAACGTTACAAAGAACTTCAGGACATTATAGCTATCCTTGGGTTGGACGAATTATCCGAAGAAGATCGTTTAACTGTAGCAAGAGCACGCAAGATTGAGCGTTTCTTATCACAACCCTTCTTTGTGGCAGAAGTCTTTACCGGTTCTCCAGGGAAATATGTTGGTCTTGCAGAAACAATTCGGGGGTTTCAATTCATCCTTTCCGGAGAATTAGACGGTCTTCCCGAGCAGGCCTTTTATTTGGTGGGTAACATCGATGAAGCTACTGCGAAAGCTATGAACTTAGAAGAGGAGAGCAAATTGAAGAAATGACCTTAAATCTTTGTGTACTGACTCCTAATCGAATGATTTTGGATTCCGAAGTGAAAGAGATTATTTTATCTACTAATAGTGGACAGATTGGGGTATTACCAAACCATGCCCCCATTGCCACGGCTGTAGATATAGGTCTTTTGAAAATACGGCTAAACGACCGATGGTTAACGGTGGCTCTTATGGGCGGTTTTGCTAGAATAAGTAATAATGAGATCACCATTTTAGGAAATGGTGCAGAAATTAGTACTGACATTGATCCACAAGAAGCTCAACAAACTCTTGAAATAGCTGAAGCTAACTTGAGTAGAGCTGAGGGTAAGAGACAAGCAATTGAGGCAAATCTAGCTCTCAGACGGGCTAGGACACGAGTAGAAGCTGTCAAAGTGATTTCCTATTAGTAGTCAATATATTCAATCAAAATCAAAAGAGTTCTTTATTATACACTACACACTACATCTTGATTCCACAAATGGAACACAATGAAGTCTAATTTGATTAATCTGATGATAGAACGAAAAAAAGAGGATGGGTAGAAAAACTTATTAGATACCATGAAAGAAATCCGGTATCTAATAAGTTCTACCTACTATTGGATTTGAACCAATGACTCCCGCCGTATGAAAGCAATACTCTAACCACTGGGTTAAGTAGGTCATTTATCACCACAAAAAGGGTCTCCATCACTTCGATGGATTATAGGTAAAATATGTCTTCTAAGCAATAGAAATCTTTTACCTTTACCAGTGAACATAAATGGATCAGAGAGTTATCATGTGGGATTATGGGATACCCTTCTTGACAAGAAATTGTCTCTATGTTAAAATGTTTATGACAAGGGCTATAGCTCAGTTAGGTAGAGCACCTCGTTTACACGTGCGCCAATGTTTTTCAAGGGAGCCGATTATGCAATGACCATAATTTATATTTTTGAGAAATCAATGTCTTACTCCGTAGATTCGAGAGAACAAGAGAAAAATAGCCTGACAAATTTGGTTTGATCCGGTTCAGGTGCGAATTCCGGCGCCAAATCAAATAGAACCTGCCATTGTAAGGTAAATGCCATTCCATTCAATGCCAGGCATAATGAGTATAAGGATCTCAAAAAAGAACCTCTTTTCGTCCTATGAGCTTTGAGGTGTATGAAGTCTCATATTTGACTCTTGCAGCGGAGCGATAGAGACTGCATTTCACTTAGGTTGATCTAGGCCGAAGGCAGACCTAAATAAAGGTCACCCTTCTTTGAAACACTTTGGTATTGCTCCTAGATCAGGATACAAATAATGAATCAGAGCACATGGAGCCATCTCATTATCTTCTTATCTTCCTCTAAAGACAAAATATGGTGGACTAACTGATCTTTACATCAGTTGATGAAAGAGCCCAATGCAACAAAATGCATGTTGGGTCTTTGAAACAGTTCGAATCATTTCGATAATAATCAGTTTTCTCTGTTTTACCGAGAAGGTCTACGGTTCGAGTCCGTATAGCCCTAATACATTCCATTTTTGTTTTGTATAGAAATTTGAGTAGTAGTAGGAACAATAAAATAAACAAACACAATAATTCATTCCAACGGACCCAATTGGTATTTGTCAAATCTCGGATCAAATATCTATCTCTCTTTATCCACATTCATGAATCATGAATGAATTACATATGATATTTTTCTTATTTTTTTTTTTTAATTGTTTTGAATTGAATTTGTAATTTATTTATTGAATTTCTTCTTTACTATAAGATAAGGGATTCTTTACTTTCACTTTCTATTTCTAAGATAGAAGATCCATATTAAATAAAGATACATAAGATAATAAGTATAAGAATAAGTAGAATATAAAATATAAATAACTAAGTATAAGAGCATGATATGTCTACACATCATATATAGAAATAGAATCGAAAGGAGAAAAAAAAAGTAAAGAATATCTATCCCGATCCGTCTCAATGAATTAATTTCATTTGTATGAGGTATGAATATCTATCCGATACATTATTCACGTGTCAGGAACCAGATTTGAACTGGTGACACGAGGATTTTCAGTCCTCTGCTCTACCAACTGAGCTATCCCGACGATTTCCCGTGCATCATCCTAGCAGAGTACTTATATCTATGTCAATGAAAAGAACTAAAAAAGAAAATAGTAACAAATTGGCCCTAGCCCCTGAATTTCTTAGATCTTCAAAAAGAAGACTTTCTTTGTAAATGTAAGGAAAAAGATATGGACTATGAATGATTCAATAACGGAGATTCCTTGAACATATATGTTCATATCGTATTATACAAAACAAAAAAACAAATGAGATTGGATTGGAAGAAGATACGAGGATTTCTATTTGTATCCTTTTGTGAAAGAACAGAGTAAATCTTTTGTGAAAGAACAGAGTAAATGAAATTAGAACGATATTTCATTTTGTTTAAACTGAGCCACTGATGAAAAAAAAAAGAAAGAGGATGAGGATAAATAAAGAGCGAGGAAGTAAAATGGGCTTTTTATTGGGGATAGAGGGACTTGAACCCTCACGATTTAAAAATTCGACGGATTTTCCTCTTACTATAAATTTCATTGTTGTCGGTATTGACATGTAAAATGGGACTCTCTCTTTATTCTCGTCCGATTAATCTTCAAAAGATCTATCAAACTTTGGAATGAATCATTTGATCACTGAATATTCGAATTCGATTCTTTTTTCAACTTCAATTGGAATTGATTCACAATAACTCTATCCATTTTTCATATATTTTTTGATCTCTCTAATTCTAATTCATAGAGAATAGAAATGTAGAAATAGAGGGTTTCCATAGATCCTTATCTCATACTATAATAGGATTCAATATAAGATTTGTGATTAATCGTTTGCTATGTCAGTATGTATACGTAGTGCGTATTAGGTATATAAGGTTATCCTTTCTGTCATTTCGTTAGAACAGCTTCCATTGAGTCTCTGCACCTATCCCTTTTTATTCTCATTTTCCATCGTTTTTTCTCTCAAAACAAAGATTTGGCTCAGGATTGCCCATTTTTAGTTCCAGGGTTTCTCTGAATTTGGAAGTTACCACTTAGCAGGTTTCCATACCAAGGCTCAATCCAATCAAGTCCGTAGCGTCTACCAATTTCGCCATATCCCCTTTCCTTTGAGACAAGGATCCAGTTGTAATTCCATCCACCTCTTTCATTTATCTTGGCACTATTGAATTCATTAGGTAATGATTACTATATTGAAAAAGTGTATGCTGCTATTTTCTTTTTTTGCCCACCCTATCTATATTCTCTATATTCTATCATTTCATCTCTAACCCTATTTGTTTCAATACGAAATGATTCTATCATTGATGTATCCGCAATTCAATATGGATAGATATATCCCACATATATATATATGCCTTTCCTCCTCCTTCATTTTTACAGTGCATCTTTGAATAGTGGAACGGTCGATATTCATCCTTTTTTTTTTTCTTTTGAATTATAATTTCATTGATATTTTCTTTTCATATATATAAATATGGAATTGAATTTCTATTTAGATATCTAATTTATCTAGATCTAAATAGTTTTCTTTTCTATTTTCTAAATAGAATCTAAAATCAAATCAAATAAAATATCTAACTTAAAAGATATAACTAATAAAAAGATATAACTAATAACTAAGAAATAGAAGAAATTTCAATAATCAATAAAGAAAAGAAAAAAGAAGAAGAATCACTAGGTAATAGCTAAGATCCGATAGTTTCCTGTATTCCTATACACTATTGCTCTTATATCCGCCCGCTTAGCTCAGAGGTTAGAGCATCACATTTGTAATGCGATGGTCATCGGTTCGATTCCGATAGCCGGCTCTTTTTCTTTATCAAATTTTTGATTTCCATGATTGAAAATCTCTACTCTCGCTTTTTCTAAATGTCGGGTCACCGATCTATTATGTCATGGTAACTTGCAGCTATAGCTATGAATAAAAAAGTTGACTAGAACAATTAGATCTCTATATAAGAAATTGGAAAACGTAAACTTCGCTTGAAGTTCCTATATATACAATCGCTTGAAGTTCCTATATATACAAAAAATCCGAATATTGATAAAATTTCTTTTATTCTGTTTTGTAGGACTTTAGTAATTTGAGTTTTGCTTTGCTGATCCTTTAGTTCAGTCTGAATTTCTATTTTTTTGTCAAATGAAAGTGAATCAAAAAGGAGCCTTTATATGTCTCGTTACCGAGGACCTCGTTTCAAAAAAATACGCCGGCTGGGGGCTTTACCGGGACTAACTAGTAAAAGACCCAGATCCAGAAGTGATCTTCAAACCCAATTGCGCTCTGGAAAAAGATCACAATATCGTATTCGTTTAGAAGAGAAACAAAAATTGCGTTTTCATTATGGTCTGACAGAGCGACAATTACTTAAATATGTGCATATTGCTAGAAAAGCCAAAGGATCAACAGGCCAGGTTTTACTACAATTACTTGAGATGCGTTTGGATAACATCCTTTTTCGATTAGGCATGGCTTCGACCATTCCTGGAGCCAGACAATTAGTTAACCATAGACACATTTTAGTGAATGGTCGTATAGTGGATATACCAAGTTATCGTTGCAAACCCCGAGATATTATTACTACGAAGGATAAAGAAAGATCGAAAGCTCTGATTCAAAATCATCTTGTTTCATCCCCCCACGGGGAATTGCCAAACCATTTGACTATTGACTCCTTACAATATAAAGGATTTGTAAATCAAATAATAGATAGTAAATGGATCGGTCTGAAAATAAATGAGTTGTTGGTCGTAGAATATTATTCCCGTCAGACTTGATTCTAACGAAAATAAAAAAGCAAGGTTCATACCAATTATAACTCCTCTCACTGAAGTAAATAGAATACCTTGTGCCCTATCTCATTCACGTATCAAAAAAGGATCGGTAATAGGATTCTTTTGATTTTTTTATTCTTTTCAATAGAAATATGATATTTCTATTTGTATTTTACCTATCACAGGGATAAAGAATGTATATTAAATAAGTAAATAAGAATAAGTAAATAAGGGTCTTACCGTTCGTTATAATAATGATATCAATTCTTATTTTATTTGATCCATTGTAGTCGGTAACGTTGATGAATGAAAAGAAAGAAACGGAGAGAGAGGGATTCGAACCCTCGGTAAACAAAAGTCTACATAGCAGTTCCAATGCTACGCCTTGAACCACTCGGCCATCTCTCCTACAGAATGTTATTCTTGACCAAAACCCGAATGAATAGCGAGTCTCCTTCATCTGAATTGTAGTACATGTATGACCGCCTGATGGTTCCATAAGAAGAAATTTCTTTTTCAATTTCATATTTATCAACAACTTCTTTCATCAGCTAACCCATGGAATTCATGAATCGTCCGATGAATCTTTTTATTTCAATTGTATGGTGTGGCACATACACGTTATGCAAACAAAAAGGATGGTTACTTTCATTTGAATTTGATTTTATCATGGAATGATTATTCCATTCTTTTCCTTTTTGGATCATAACCAAATCAAAAAGGATCGAGTTATCAAAATCCATAGGGAACTTGGTTATTCAACTTAGATGAAATAGTAATAGTCATTGGTATACTACGAAATTGGAATGAAATCTAATCTGATTCAACTATTTCATTTCATCTTTGTCCAAAAAGGGGACAGCGCATTTTTTCCAATTAGTCTGTTTTTATGTTATTTTGTACTGTACAATTCCTTTTTTTGTGGGATCATTTTCCCCGAAGGGGAATGAGAAGAATTATAGAATGAATTGCTAATTATGCCTAGATCTCGAATAAATGGAAATTTTATTGATAAGACCTCTTCAATTGTAGCCAATATTTTATTACGAATAATTCCGACAACTTCAGGAGAAAAAAAGGCATTTACCTATTACAGAGATGGTGCGATTTGATTTTTTCTTGTTTTTTTACCCCTCAGTTTTACGAGAAAAAGAACGTAGTTAGGAATAGAAAAAAACAAATTAGTGAAAGAAACCTACGCTTGGTGA